AAACATACTTGCTTAAAGAGTATGATCCCTTTTTAAATGGGCCATACCGCGGAAAAGAAAAATTTAATACACTCTCCGTAAAAACAGGCGACGATTTAAGAATTTCTAAAACTAAACAGAATTCCATAAAAACTTATATAAACACTATTTATGATATACTCCTTAGGAATCCATTTATCAATTTTGTTGCTGGAGAATCCTTACCAGGATATATTAATGATTCTTTAAATACAACACTCGCAATTTCTGATAAAACGCTTTTAAATCCATTTATTGCAATAAAAGAACTTAGTAAAAAAAGAAATCCTTCATACATATTAAAAAGTTTTAGAGTCTTTGAACAAAGAATAAATAAAAAAAAAGAAAAGAAAAAAGTAAATGTGGCAGATTACTATTATTACTATTTTCATGTAAAAAAAAGAAAATCTACAATAATTTATACTGATAAGGATAAAGATCCTACAACTAAAAAAAGTAATCGTAGTTCCGAGGGGAATATTATTTTCCGAGAATATCAAAAAAGACCTTTTTTTCGTAGAAAATTCATCCAAGGGTCTATGCGTGATCAAAGACGGAAAACAGGTATTTGGAAATTTAGTCAAGCAAATGTACATTCACCCCTTTTTTCTGATCCAATATTTTTTTCTTATTTGAATTTTTATGAAACGCTAAATTACATTTTTGGGAATTGGATGAAGAAAAAATTAGGAATCATAAATTCTGATTATGAAGCAAACAGAAACATAGAATTAATGGAGCTAGAACCTACAGTACAAGCGGAACCTTGGGAGAACTTGATAATTGCTCAATTTACAAGGAGTTTACTGTTACTTACCCAATCCTTTCTTAGAAAGAACATTACATTACCATTCTTAATAATATGTAAAAATATTGGACGTATGCTATTATTGCAATCTTCAGAATGGGTTGAAGATTTCGAAGATTTGGGTAAGGAAATGCACATTAAATGTACCTATACTGGTGTTCAATTTTCAAAAACAAGATTTCCAAGAAATTGGTTAGGACACGGTATTCAGATAAAACTTTTATTTCCTTTCTATCTGAAACCCTGGAAAAATGCTAAGGTACAATCTGATAATATGGCTAGCATCGAAAACCAAGAAGTTTTTTGTTATTTAACAGTCTTTGGATTGTTAAAAGAAACTCCGTTCGCCTCTGCACAAAAACAACCCTCCTTTTTTGAACCCATTTTTCAAGAATTAGAAAAAAAAAAAAAAAAAACTTTAATATTGGAATCCAATAAAAAAAAAGTATATGATTCGATTAAAAATAAAAAAAAAACTCTAATTAGTAATAATAAAAAAATTAGTAATAATAAAACAAACAAAAAATCGCGCATTGGAGGTCAATTTAGGACAAATTGTTCATTCATAAAAATGGAAATGAAATCTATTATTGATAGGACAATTACAACTAGGAATCAAATAGAACAAATAAAAAAAGAAAAAAAAAAAAAAATTAGAACTTCGGATGAAGATATTATTAGGCCTAACAAGACTAATTTTAATGATAAAAAATCGACATTATGGATAACTTTTTGGCAACTATTCAAAAGAGGAAAGACTCAATTACGACGTAAAAAGAAATTAAAAATTTTTATGAAATCGTTCAAGGAACGAATATATAGTGATATATTTATATATAACATAAATATCCTTAGAATTTATGTACAAATTTTCACTGAATACATAAAAAAAAAAATTAATAAATCCTTTTATAATGATAAAACAAATCAAAAAGAACTTTATATTGATGAAACAAAACAAAAAAACCTGAAGTTTTTTTTCACTAAAAAAAAAAAAAAAGAATTTTATAATACTAATATTAGTAAGAAAAATATTAGTAAGAAAAACTTAAATACTTATTGTAACTTGTCTGCTTCTTTGTCCCAAGCATACATATTTTACAAAATATCAAAAACTCAAGTTAGCAATAAGTATCACTTGAGATCCATACTTCAAGATCATGAAACACATCTTTTTCTTAAAAAAGGAATCAAAGAGTTTTGTGAGACACAAAGAATATTTGATTCCAAACCAAAATATAAAAAAATGCATAAGTCTAAAATAAATAAATGGAAAAACTGGTTAAAGGGTCATTATCAATGCAGTGTATCTCAAACTAAATGGTCTCGTTTAGTACGACAAAAGTGGCGAAAAAAAATAAACGAATACTCTACAATTAAAAAAAAAGATGCAATTAAATGTGATTCCTATAAAAAAGAAAAATATCCATTAATTCATTATGGGAAACAAAAATATAATGTAATGGACTCCTTGATAGGACAAAAAGAAAAGTGGAAAAAAAACTACAGATATAACCTTTTATTACAGAAATATATATCACATAACTATATAAACTATAAAAGTGGAAGGGACCCTTATATTTACAGATCTTTGTTGGAAAAAAATGAAAATCTAGAGATTCCATATCCCTATAATTTGGATACAGAAAAACTCCAATCGTTTTCTTTATTAATGGATATAAATATTAGTGATTATCTCAGAAAGAAATCCCTTATATATAGGAAAAAAAATATGGAGAAAAAATATTTGAATTGTAAAATCTGCCATTTATCAATTAGAAAAAATAGAAATATGGATATAGAGACTACTAGAAAAAATAGAAACATGGATATCCAGACTAATGTACATAAAATCACTAATAACAATATTTTATCTTTAATGATTAATCATAAAGAAAAAACCAAGAAACCCAAACAAAAAACTATTTTCTTTTATTGGATGGGAATGAATCAAGAAAAGTTAGATCGTGACATACCAAACCCAAAAATTCGACTCTTACCAAAATATGAAAATTTTTATGATGCATATAATATATATAAAAGTAAACCGTGGTTCATAACAATAAAATTAATTTTGGATGGAAATAAAAACATTAGTCAAAATAAAAACACCAACGGAAATAAAAAAGAGGATTCTGCATTAGAAAATAAGAAACAAGAAAAAAAACAACAACCCAGTCAAGTAAATATTGAGTCAAAGGCACAAAACCAAATGACTCTTGGGTCAAAAGAAGAAAACCAAACGAATGTTGGGTCAAAAGAAGAAAACCAAACGAATACTAAGGAAGATGAGAATAACAAGAACATAGTTGTACTAAAATCCTTCCTGCAAAAGTATATATTTTTTCAATTAAGATGGTATCCCTCCCTTTTAACAAAAAAAAATAGAAATTTCGAAATATACGGTATCTTACTTACAGTAGTAAATTCAAGGAATCTTACTGTATCCTGGATTAAAAGAAACGCAATAAACCCAAAATTTTTATTGCTGAAAGATAAAGATTCTATTAAAAAATTAATAAATAAAGGGATCATTATTATCGAACCATTGCGTCTATCTATAAAATGGGATGATAAATTAATTATGTATCAAATCATGAGTATTTCGTTGATCAATAAAAAAAAATACCAAACTAATAGAAAATACATAAAAAAAAAATATGTTGATACAAAGAAATCTGTTGCACAACGACATGACAGTATATTTGTGAATGAAAACAAAAATCCTTATGATTTCGTTATTCCCGAACATATTCTATCTGCCGAGCATCGTAGAAAATTTAGAATTTTAAATTGTTTCAATTTCTGGAATAAAAATGTTGTGAATGGAATTTCACTGTTTGGTAATGAAAATCGCGTAAAGAATTGTGGACAGTTTATAAACAAAGATAATTATCTTCCTACAAATCTAAACAATTTAATAAAATTAAAATTGTTTATTTGGCCTAATTATCGATTAGAAGATTTAGCTTGTATGAATCGATATTGGTTTAATACCAATAATGGAAGTCGTTTTACTATGTCAAGGATACGTATGTATCCACGATGCAAAATTAATTGATAATCTATCTCTTATATATCACGTAACATATTTATATATTGTATGAAGACCAAAACTTACATTTTTTTTTATGTTACATTCTAATTAGAATACAGGATACTTATTTAATATTGTATCCATTAGATCTAGAATTGATATATATATATTATTTCTATTTTAAATATATATATTTAAAATAGAAATATTTTTAAGAATTTTTTTTTTTGATTATACTGGAATTTTGTATAGGGATCTCTTTTCCCACCTATTAACTTTTCACAAAAATTCTATATATATATATATAGAATTTTTGTGAAAAATAAAACGCAATTCTTAAATCTCGACGATTTTTAATGCGCGTGTTATTATTATTTCAAACAAACAAGCCGCCATGGTGAAATCGGTAGACACGCTGCTCTTAGGAAGCAGTGCTAGAGCATCTCGGTTCGAGTCCGAGTGGCGGCATCCGAGCGTCCTAAGGGAATAAATCTTATAATGTATTTAATATTTAATTCCTTATTTTCATTTGGTAATTGGACTCTTTTTTTTTATTTATGATATTTGCGACTTTAGAACATATATTAACTCATATATCTTTTTCCATCATTTCTATTGTAATTACGATTTATTTGATGACCTTATTAGCCCAGGAAATTATAGGATTATGTGATTCGTCAGAAAAAGGGATGATAGCTACTTTTTTATCTATAACAGGATTATTAGTTATTCGTTGGTTTTATTCGGGACATTTCCCATTAAGTAATTTATATGAATCATTAATGTTCCTTTCATGGAGTTTCTTCATTATTCATATCATTCCTCATTTTAGAAAGCATAAAAATAAAAATTCTTTAAGTGCAATAACTACGCCAAGTACTCTCTTTATCCAAGGATTCGCCACTTCGGGTCTTTTAACCGAAATGCAACAATCCGCAATATTAGTACCTGCTTTACAATCCCAATGGTTGATGATGCATGTAAGTATGATGTTATTGAGCTATGCAGCCCTTTTATTTGGATCCTTATTTTCAATCGCTTTTTTAGTCATTACATTTCGAAAAAACATCCATATTTTTTGTAAAAGCAACACAGGGTCATTTTTCTTTGATAAGATACACTTGAATGAGAAAAAAAACGTTTTTCAAAACACGTCTTTTCTTTCATTTAGAAACTATTACAAATATCAATTGACTCAAAAATTGGATTATTGGAGTTACCGTGCTATTAGCCTGGGGTTTACCCTTTTAACCATAGGCATTCTTTCTGGAGCAGTATGGGCTAACGAAGCGTGGGGATCTTATTGGAATTGGGATCCTAAAGAAACTTGGGCATTTATTACTTGGACCATATATGCAATTTATTTACATACCAGAACAAACCAAAGTTTTCAAGGTACGAATTCGGCAATTGTAGCTTCTCTAGGATTTCTTATAATCTGGATTTGTTATTTTGGAGTTAATCTATTAGGAATAGGTTTACATAGTTATGGTTCATTCTCATTTCCATCTAATTAAATAAATTATTTAAAAAGTATATTAGGGGATTCTTTCAATATAAAAAATTTGTGTGATTCTTTGAGAACCATTTAATTTAAACTCTTTGTTGAGGGGTTTAAATTAAATGGTTCTCAAAGACTAGAAATACATCTCAAATTTTAATTAACTTTTAATTCTTTTTTTTTTTTTTATTGTACAACAAACTATTTTAAAAATAGAAAATCATCTAATTATTTGATTATTTACTTTATGGATCAAAACTATCTATAAAAAAAATTAGATAGAATAGCTTGTACCTTATCAACTGATAGCGAGAGAACCAAATCAGGATAAATACCAATTCCTATTACTGGCAGAAGAATGCAGATCGAAATAAAGAGTTCTCGTGGTCCAAAATCCACAAAATAAGAGTTTGAAAAATTAAATAACTTGTATCCATAGAACATCTGGCGTAACATAGATAATAAATAAATAGGAGTTAATATTATTCCAATTCCCATTATAAAAAGAATTAGTATTTTTGGCATTAAAAGGTATTTCGGACTAGTCATTATCCCAAAAAAGACTAAGGATTCGGCAACAAAACCACTCATTCCTGGCAATGCAAGAGAAGCCATAGAGAAAATACTAAATAAGGTAAATAGTTTTGGCATTGGGATGGATACCCCTCCCATTTCATCAAGATAAACAAGATGTATTCGGTCGCAGCTCGTCCCACCCAAGAAAAAAAGCGCAGCACCAATGAATCCATGGGAGAGTAGTTGTAAAATAGCACCATTTAGCCCTGTATTGGTTACAGAACCGATTCCTATAATTATAAAACCCATATGAGATACAGAGGAATAAGCTATTCTTTTTTTTAAATTACGTTGACCAAAAGAGGTTGAAGCCGCATAAATTATTTGTATTGTTCCCACTATTACCAACCATGGAGAAAATATAGAATGAGCGTGAGGTAAAAATTCCATATTGATTCGAATCAACCCATAGGCTCCCATTTTTAATAAGATTCCGGCTAAAAGCATACATGTACTGTAATGTGCTTCTCCATGGGTATCTGGTAACCATGTATGTAGGGGTATAATCGGTGATTTGACAGCATAAGCAATAAGAAAACCAAAATAGAATAGAATTTCCAACCCCGCGGGATATGATTGATTAGCTAATGTTTCAAAATTCAATGTTGGTTCATTGGAACTATATAAACCTATACCTAAGACCCCTATTAAAAGAAAAATGGAGCCCCCTGCCGTGTATAAAATAAATTTGGTAGCTGAGTACAGGCGTTTTTTACCCCCCCACATAGATAAAAGTAAATAAACAGGAATTAATTCGAACTCCCACATGATGAAAAAAAGTAAAAGGTCGCGAGAAGAAAATGATCCTATTTGGCCACTATACATTACTAACATCAAGAAATAAAACAATCGCGAGTCTCGAGTAACTGGCCAAGCTGCTAAAGTGGCCAAAGTAGTGATAAATCCTGTCAGTAAAATAGGTCCTACGGAAAGTCCATCGATTCCCAATCTCCAGTGCAAATCAAAAATACTTATCCATTTATAATCCTCCTCCAATTGAATTAATGGATCGTCCAATTGGAAATAATAACAAAATACATAGGTCATTAGAAGGAGCTCTAGTAAGCATATACATATAGTATACCACCTAACTACTTTATTTCCTCTATGTGGGAGAAAAAAAATGAAAGAACCTGCAAGTATAGGCAAAACAACAATTATTGTTAACCAAGGAAAATAACTCGTGGTAAAGACAAGATACGCTTTGACCATAAAAACCCGTACTGGAGAAAAGTGATTCTTCTTAGTACGGGTTTTTGTCGGTAAAAAAAGAGGAATCAAATGATTCAATGTGGAATTTTTTGTAATGTATCAATAAGCTAGAGCCATACTACGGGTTGTCTCATTCCCTAAATAAACACGAACACTCAAAAAATCCGTTGGACAGGCGGATTCACATCTCTTACAACCTACGCAGTCCTCAGTTCTTGGCGCAGAAGCAATTTGTTTAGCTTTACACCCATCCCAGGATATCATTTCCAATACATCTGTAGGACAAGCTCGTACACATTGGGTACACCCTATACATGTATCATAAATATTTACTGAATGTGACATTGGGTCTATAAATTCCAGTTTAGGAAATAAAAAATTTTTGATCTGGTAAAAAAAAAAGTAATGGTAATAAATTTATATATTGTATATACCAGACAAATCGGTAGTTTGCCAGAATTTTTTTATAATCAATTTATTTCTGGATGTGTTCACGAAAAATGTCCAAGATTTTTTAATTTTTTTTTTTCAACGTAATACAAGCTCCACATGCTAATCTAATGAAAAAGCATAGGAATTTGTTAATATTAATCAATATTTAAAATAATCATTTATAATATTTATAAATATTTATTAATTTTATATTAAAATTAAATTAATATTCTACATTATTAAAAACAATAAAAAAGAAATAAATTAAAAAAGGAATAAATAAATTCTTTTATTATACATTAAAATATTATATTATTGAATATATACAATTATACAATTACTACTATTTATTCAACAAATTGGATTGATTGATACGGGTTGATTTTCTATTACGATGGATTGACGAAACAATGGCTAGCCCAATTGCTGCTTCAGCGGCTGCAATAGCTATAACAAAGATTGAGAAAATATCTCCTTTTAATTGACGACTATCAAATAAATCTGAAAATGTTACAAGATTTATATTAACCGAATTTAGTATAAGTTCAAGACACATAAGTGCTTTAACCATGTTTCGACTTGTGATCAATCCATAGATACCGATAGAAAATAAATAAGCACTCAAAAAAAGTACATGTTCAAACATCATTGACTAACTCCTTATCAATCTCGATTCAGTTCAATAGAAATAAACATTTATTCAAATGATTCAATTGACTAAAAAAAATTACAAAACAAAATAAGATATTAGTGTTATATTAAATTAAAAACTTTGCTTATCTTATACCTTTTTCTTTCTTTTATACATACTTTTTTTATATTACATTTAAATATATAAATTACATTTAAATATATAAGAGATAAATTAAAAAAATGGAAAAATATACTTAATTTGAATTAGAAGAAAAAAATAATAATAATACATCATAAAAATAAAACAAGAAACTCTTTTATTTTTAATTTAAGATTTCTAATTATAAGAACTTATACTTCTTATTGACTTATTGACGAGCCATACTAATTGCACCTATCAAGGCAACTAAAAGAATTATAGAAATAAGTTCAAAAGGGAGAAAAAAATCGGTTGATAAATGAATCCCAATCCGTTGAACATTACTTAAGAGGTCCTGTTCTATAATTTGGTTTGACCTTGTAGTCCAAACAATTCCGTACCATGATGTTTCCAAGATAGTGGTAATTAGTGAAAAAAGAATACTTGTACAAACCAGTGAAGTGACCCCACTCCCAACAGTCCAAAGACGGAAATCCATCCAGTATTCGGAACCCTTTGTAAACATCACAGCAAATATGATTAAGACATTTATAGCCCCCACATAAATAAGGAGCTGCGCAGCAGCTACAAAATAGGAGTTCGATAAAATATATAATAAAGATATACAAATAAGAACCAATCCTAATGAAAATGCAGAAAAAAGGGGATTGGTAAATAAAACCACTCCTAGACTTCCTAATATAAGAACGAATCCAAGAAATACTACAAAAAAATCATGTATTGGTCCAGTTAAATCCATTATGTATAAAATAAGAAATAAATAAGTTGAAATATTTCATGACCTTATTAAATTAAATAGTCCAATAAAAAGGGGATTAACTTCTTTTTTGTTCTTGTATATGATATGTTACTGATTTAATTAAATCTTAATGTAGTTTAGATTAATATGGATACAGTTATTGGACTAATTCCACCTTGTAAATCCGAAAAATTGTATATTTGGAAAAGTTTACTTATAAAATAGATTTTATATATCGATAATTTTTATTAATTATTTATTCTTAAATATTAACTTTATCATTATTAATTTAATTAATTTATTAAAAATTTATTATTAAGATTATATATCTTAATATATTTACCTTAGACGGTATGACTAAATCAAATAAAGTATTCTCTCAATTATAAATTTAAATCCTCTCGTTTTAAATTAAACAAAGATTATCAAGAATCAAAAATTATTACTTGTAAGTATTGAGTGATTTAATCAAAAAAAAACTTATTTTTAATTTTTTCTACTAATTAGTAATCGTTTTTGAATCAAGAGGTTCCTCTTTGTCTATGCCTATTTTACTTTGAGTCAAATTTTTAATTGCTTGAATTGTGTAATCTCCGATTACAGGTATTGGTAACCGGCCCAAAGCAATTTGATTATAATTCAATTCGTGTCGATCATAAGTGGAAAGTTCATATTCTTCAGTCATTGATAAACAGTTTGTTGGACAATACTCAACACAGTTACCACAAAATATACATACTCCAAAATCAATACTATAATTAAGCAATTGTTTTTTTTTTATATCTTTTTTTAATCGCCAATCGACAACGGGTAAATCTATCGGACATACACGAACACATACTTCACAAGCAATGCATTTATCGAATTCAAAGTGAATTCGACCACGGAAACGTTCTGATGTGATCAATTTTTCATAGGGGTATTGAATAGTTACAGGTAAACGATTTGTATGGGATAAGGTAATCATGAAACCCTGACCAATGTACCTTGCGGCTCGTATTGTTTGTTGACCATAATTCATGAATCCGGTTACCATAGGAAGCATATCGTAGATATCCATGAAATGAATAAGTTGATGTTTCTTTCTCTTGTTTGAGATAGGTTATTAATTTATAATGCCCTTATCATATTTCCTTATTTATAGGGAAACCACTTGGGAAGAAGTTGTCAATAATAGATTACCCAGAGAAATAGGTAAAAGAAATTTCCATCCAAGATTTAATAGTTGATCCATTCTCATCCTAGGTAAAGTCCATCTTGTTGTGATAGAAATAAACAAAAACAAGTAAGCTTTAACTAATGTAATAAAAATACCTATTATCATTCCAAGAACTCCATCTATTTTATTTATTCCAAAAAGTTCAGGAATAAAGAAAATGGGGAAAATAGAAAAATTCCACCCGCCTAAGTAAAGAACTGTTACAAATAATGAAGAAACTAATAAATTTAAGTAAGAAGCAACGTAAAATAAACCATATTTGATACCTGAATATTCCGTTTGATAACCTGCTACTAATTCTTCTTCCGCTTCTGGTAAATCGAAAGGCAATCTTTCACATTCTGCTAGAGAAGAAATTATAAAAACTATAAACCCGATAGGTTGACGCCACAAATTCCACCCCCAAAAACCATATTTTGACTGGGCCTCAACTATATCAACTGTACTTGAACTGTTAGATAATTATAGTCGATGATAACATCACTGCTCCCATCCCTATTCCAGAACCGTACGTGAAACCTCAGCTTCATACGGCTCCTATATGGCCACAAATAAATGTAAGAACTAGTTCGATAGTAACATTAATTCCGTATCATCTATTAACATTGGAGGATAGATATAATAAAGATATATCGAAGAGTCCAAAATTAGACCGATGAAATTCGGTCTGCTCGAATAACAAGAGGGCTTCCGAATTGATCTCATTCCCTTTCTTTATAAAAAAAAAATTCTCTTTGTTCAGTAATAACTTCAATTTTTCTTTCAATAAAATACTTGTTGTATCAATGGATATTTCAACCCATATCTTTTTATTACAAAAAAATTAGAGATTCTTTCATGAATCATGATAAGAATTCCATGTAGATGTAGAAAAGCAGAATAAATAGGAATCCTTTCTTATTCATTTGTCTTATGCATTCCGCATTTCATTATTTTTTTTGTTCCTGTTCTTGTTTCTGAGAAGAGAGGTTACTCTGAAAAAAAAAAAAGAAAAAGGATTAATTCGTTCTGGATAGTCATTTCGTTAATCAGTGAATAGGAGCATACTCTAGATCGGAATTATGGATAAGTACTGCTTGATCGTTTCTACTAACTTAAAGCCTTCATTATGATTCTTTTTATGTAGAAATATCTCTTTCGATACTTTACATTATCTACATTACTAATCTTTTGTGTATCTTGGTGTTTCTAACCCGTTCACTAATTTTTGATGGATCCTAGTATGGTAACAAGAAAATTCCATACGCTTGATCTTTTGCGCCCGCTTCAAGACATGCTAATTAATTAAATAATCTCAGTCTTGGGGTAAACAGTTTATACTGTTTATACTTATTTCTACTTTACACTTGTACATAGGGAATGAGATTTCATTTTCTTACTGCAAATTTATAAGCTGTTTTATTTCACTCATATAACTATCTAGTTGAACTTTTCCACCTAAATAATGAATAAAAAAAATGAGGATACTCATTCAATATATTCAATCTTTTTTCTAAACTAGAAATAAAGTAAGGAGGTAAAAGAAGTTTATGTTCTAACGAATCACACGTAGAGATATTGATAATACACATAGAGTTAATGGTATTTCATAACTAATAGATTGAGCAGCAGCTCGTAGACCACCTAAGAAAGAATATTTATTATTGGATCCATATCCTGACATAAGAAGCGCAATAGGAGCAATACTAGAAATAGCGATCCATAAAAAAACACCTATACTGAGATCGGATAAAACAAGATTATATCCAAAAGGAATTACTAAATAATTTAGTAGAGTTGATATCACTGCTATAGCGGGTCCAACACTGAATAATCGAATATCTCCCCGATACGGGAGAATGTCCTCTTTAAAAAGTAATTTTGTTCCATCTGCTAAAGCTTGAAGAATTCCTAAAGGTCCGGCATATTCAGGCCCAATACGTTGTTGTATGCCTGCTGATATTTCTCTTTCTAACCACACAATTACGAGTACGCCTATTGTGATTCCTAATATCAAGATAACAATAGGTACAAGAATCCATATGAATTCATAGACCTCTTTTAAGAATTCTGATCCAGAAAAAGAATTGATAGTTTGTATTTCTGTCATATCGATTATCATTTCAACGATCAACCTCTCCCATAATGATATCTATACTACCTAGTATTGTCATGATATCAGCCAATTTCATCCTTTTAACTAACTGAGGAAGAATTTGCAAATTGATGAAACCTGGCGGACGAATTTTCCATCTCCAGGGAAAAACACTTTGATCTCCTATCAGAAAAATTCCTAATTCTCCCTTTGGGGCTTCTACTCTCACATAAAGTTCTTGTTTCAATAATTCGAAATTGGGTGAGGGTTTTTTACTAATGAATCTGTATTCAAAATCATTCCAGTCGGAATTCTTTGCTCTATCAAAACGTCGTATTTCCAAATTCTCATAGGGTCCCCCCGGAATTCCTTCCAGAGCCTGTTGAATTATTTTTATAGATTCCGTCATTTCATTGATTCGTACTAAATAACGAGCTAAAGAATCCCCTTCTTTTTGCCATTGAATTTCCCAATCGAATTCATTGTAACATTCATAATCATCAACTTTACGAAGGTCCCATTGGATTCCGGAAGATCGTAACATGGGTCCTGATAAGCCCCAATTTATTGCGTCTTCCCCACCAATAATACCCACTCCCTCAACTCGTTCCAAAAAAATGGGGTTGCGTGTGATAAGTTTTTGATATTCGGCAACTCCCGTTAAAAAATAATCGCAGAAATCCAAACATTTATCTATCCAGCCATAAGGTAGATCCGCAGCTACTCCTCCAATACGGAAATAATTATGCATCATTCGCATACCTGTGGCAGCTTCGAATAAATCATATATAAATTCTCTCTCTCTGAAAATATAGAAGAAAGGAGTCTGTGCGCCAATATCTGCCATAAAAGGTCCAAGCCATAACAAATGAGAAGCTATACGACTCAACTCCAGCATAATAACTCTGATATAGCTGGCTCTTTGTGGCACTTGAATATTTCCCAATTGTTCTGGTGCATTTACAGTTATAGCTTCTGTGAACATAGTAGCTAAATAATCCCATCGTGTTACATAAGGAAGATATTGTATAATGGTTCGGTTTTCTGCAATTTTTTCCATCCCTCTGTGTAAATAACCCAATATCGGTTCACAGTCAATAACATTTTCACCGTCGAGAGTAACGATCAGCCGAAGAACACCATGCATTGATGGGTGTTGAGGACCCATATTGACTATCATGAAATCCTTTTTTGTAGCTGGTACAGTCATATATTTTTTCCCCGATTCATTATTTCATGAATTTCTCAAAAGGAGGTTCATCAAAATGAAAAATATACTAATTCTTATATATAGGAATTCTAATAATAATATTTTAATGAAATAATCAATAATAATAAAATCAATTGAAATTTAGAAAAGAAATAAATTTAAATAAATCTTTAGTCGGATTAACGAGTTTTTTGCTCCCTAATATTCAACTGACCTATTAATTTTTTATAACGTATCTTATTTTTCTTTGCCAAATAAGCTAATAATCGTTGACGCTTGCCCAAAATTATTCGAAGGCCTCTCTGAGATAAAAAATCTTTTTTGTGCAATTCTAGATGTGAAGTAAGTCTCCGTATCTTATTGGTGAAACTTAATACTTGAAATTCAACAGAACCTTTGTTTTCTTCTTTTTCTTGTGGAATAACTGAGATGAATGAATTTTTTACCATAAAATAAGGAAATTTTTCTACTTTTTTTTTCTATTTATTGATCAGAAATAATAAATATAATAACGGTTAATTTAATAATATAATAATACTAGTCATTTTAATCTGGTACATGCAAAAATTTGGATTTTTTTTACTTTTTATCCAAAATCTTGGATAAAAAGTAAAAAATAAATTATACTTGTGAACTAGAAGGATTTGTTTGTGCCTAACAATATTCGTGAGATTCCTTAGATGGAAGAATTCGAATTCTAGAATTACAATAACTAGTTCTAGATTCTATTAAATTGAAAAACAGAAAACATTAATTAATGTGAGTTACTCATTTTATAAATTTTTCGTTTTTTATAGCCATCTTAATTTAAATTATCCCAAAGATTTTTTTTGTTTATCGCACAAAAAAAGTTTTTGAATTTCCCGTTGAAACTGATTTAGCTAAAGAAAAAGCTTTAACTGCCGACAAATATCCTTTTTTCTTCCAAATATTTTTACGAATACGTTTTTTTGATAGAGAAATACGTTTTTTTGGAACTGCCATTCAAAAAAAAAAGAGATTACTTATTTTTATTATTGTATGTGAAAGACATGTATTGACTGATCCTTCTTTTTTTCATTATCCCTATTTCTGCTATAGATAATAAAATAGTTTTTCCTAACATATGAAGACTTTATTAATAATAATATATTATGTAATATAATTATGTAATATAATAATAGTATTTTTACTATTTTTAAATTTTATTTAAAAATACTTTTTTATTCTTCTTTCTATTTTTTTATCTTTATTACATACATCGAAATAAAACACATTTGTACCTTTGATTCTTATTCATAAACGTAAACATATCTAACTAGAGATTATTATGATAATTTATAATTTAATACGTCAAATAAATAAAAAAGTTAAGAATACCCTTTTCCTTTTTAAAACAAAAACAAAAGAATTACAAGTTTAGAGTTTCCACCTATAAACATAAATGCAATTTCATTTAAGATGAGTGGTTAATTTCTTAAACAATAAATTACCTGCTACAGATAATCTTAGTACTCTATTATTTTACGTGAAATAAAGTAAGGAATATCATAGAATTTACCATAAATAAGTATAGATTCTTCCTATTAAATTTGAGTTTTATAAATACGTATTCGACATTGAATTAGATAATAATTCTAAATATTCTAATTAGAATAAAGATTTCGCTTTTTTTATTTTTATATTGAAAATTGCATGGTTATAAATCATTATTATAGTATAATTCTTAAAAATATCATAATAAGAATAATAAAAAAGAAAATTAAAAAAGGGTTTTATTATGGAACATATATCTCAATATGCATGGATAATACCTCTCCTTCCAATTACTGTCACTATATCCATAGGATTTGGACTTTTATTTGTTCCAACAGCAATAAACAAAATTCGTCGTATCTGGGCTTTTTATAGTGTTTTATTCCTAAGTATAGCTATGCTTTTTGCGTCTAATTTATCTATTCAACAAATAAATGGAAATTTTGTCTATCAATATATATGGTCTTGGACCATCAATAATGATTTTTCCTTAGAGTTCGGGTACTTAATCGATCCACTGACTTCCATTATGTTAATATTAATCACTACGGTTGGAATCATGGTTCTTCTTTATAGTGACAATTATATGTCTCACGATCTGGGATATTTGAGATTTTTTGCTTATATGAATTTTTTCAATGCTTCCATGTTGGGATTAGTTACTAGTGCTAATTTGATACAAATTTATATTTTTTGGGAACTGGTGGGAGTATGTTCCTATTTATTAATAGGCTTTTGGTTCACTCGACCCACTGCAGCAAGTGCTTGTCAAAAGGCTTTTGTAACTAATCGCGTAGGGGACTTTGGGTTATTATTGGGAATCTTAGGTTTTTATTGGATGACAGGCAGTTTTGAATTTCGAAATTTGTTTGAAACATTTACTAAATTAATTCAGAATAATGAAGTAAATTCTTTATTTGCCACTTTGTGTGCTTTCCTATTATTTCTCGGGGCAGTTGCTAAATCCGCACAATTTCCTCTTCATGTATGGTTACCTGATGCTATGGAGGGACCTACTCCTATTTCGGCTCTTATACATGCCGCTACTATGGTAGCAGCGGGTATTTTTCTTGTAGCTAGGCTTTTTCCTCTTTTTACAGTAATACCTTACATAATGAATTTTATTTCTTGGATAGGTGTAATAACACTAGCCTTAGGTGCTACTTTAGCTCTTGCTCAAAGAGATATTAAAAGAAGTTTAGCCTATTCTACAATGTCTCAACTAGGCTATATTATGTTAGCTCTAGGTATCGGTTCATATCGGGTCGCTTTATTTCATTTAATCACTCATGCCTATTCGAAAGCATTATTGTTTTTGGGATCCGGATCTATTATTCATTCAATGGAACCTCTTGTTGGGTATTCCCCAGATAAAAGTCAGAATATGGCTCTTATGGGAGGTTTAACAAGATATGTTCCAATTACAAAAATTACTTTTTTATTAGGTACACTCTCTCTTTGTGGTATTCCGCCTCTTGCCTGTTTTTGGTCTAAGGATGAAATTATTAATGATAGTTGGTTGTATTCACCTTTTTTTGCGCTAATAGCATTTCTTACAGCGGGATTAACCGCATTTTATATGTTTCGGATGTATTTACTTACTTTTGAGGGCCATTTACATGTGCATTTAAAGAATTATAGTGGAATTCCAAACAGTTCGCTCTATTCAATATCCTTATGGGGAAAAGAAGCATCCAAAGGGGGCAAAAAAAATCCATTTTTACCTGGAACGAATAGTAATGAAAAGTTTTCTTTCTTTTCGATAAATCCATATAAATTTGACGAGAATGTAATAAATCAAATGCAAAATTTTAGTCCAGAATTTGGTAAAAAAAATTCTTTTATGTATCCCCATGAATCAGATAATACTATGTTATTTCCACTGTTTATATTGGTGTTATTTACCTTGTTTGTTGGATCTATAGGAATTCCTTTTAATCAAGAAGAATTTCCTATAGATTTATTATCAAAATGGTTGACTCCGTTGGAAAATCTAAAAACTCACGAGTGGTATGAATTTGTTACAAACGGAATTCCTTCCGTAAGTATAGCGGTTTTGGGGATAATCATAGCATCTTTTTTTTATGGACCTGTTTATTCGTCTTTCCAAAATTTGGATTTAATTAACTCATTTGTAAAAATGGGTTATAAAAGAATTTTATTGGACTCTGTAGTAAATGTGATATACAATTGGTCGTATTATAGAGGTTACATAGATTTTTTTTATATAAATATCTTAACTGAAAGTATAAGAGGGACTGCCAAATGCGTCTATTTTTTTGATAAATACATAATTGATGGGATTATTAATCTTTTAGGTATTTCAAATTTCTTTATAAGTGAGTGGTTTAAATATATTGGTGCCG